TTATTTTAATAAAGTTACTTATTCCTTTAAACTTGCAATTTAATATTCTGCATAAAATATAAAATAATAATATAATTAAAGAAAAAAACTTTCATACATAAATTTACAATTTATTGCCTAAATTCGGCCATTTAATTTATAATATAAATCATGCAACAATGATTATTTTCAACAAATCATAAGGATATTGGTACTTTATATTTTATTTTTGGAGCTTGATCAGGTATAGTAGGAACTTCATTAAGAATATTAATTCGTGCAGAATTAGGACATCCTGGAGCTTTAATTGGAGATGATCAAATTTACAACGTAATTGTAACAGCCCACGCCTTTATTATAATTTTTTTTATAGTTATACCAATCATAATTGGAGGATTCGGAAACTGATTAGTTCCCCTAATATTAGGAGCTCCTGATATAGCATTTCCCCGTATAAATAATATAAGTTTTTGATTATTACCCCCATCTCTAACCCTACTTATTTCAAGTAGACTTGTCGAAACAGGAGCTGGAACAGGATGAACAGTGTATCCCCCACTATCTTCAGGAATTGCTCATACCGGAGCTTCTGTAGATTTAGCTATTTTTTCTTTACATTTAGCAGGGATTTCTTCTATTTTAGGGGCTGTCAATTTTATTACTACTGTAATTAATATACGATCAACTGGAATTAATTTAGATCGAATACCATTATTTGTCTGATCTGTAGTTATTACAGCAATTTTATTATTATTATCATTACCTGTTTTAGCAGGTGCTATTACAATACTATTAACAGATCGAAATTTAAATACTTCTTTTTTTGACCCATCGGGAGGTGGAGATCCAATTCTGTATCAACATTTATTTTGATTTTTTGGTCATCCAGAAGTATATATTTTAATTTTACCTGGATTTGGTATAATTTCACATATTATTAGTCAAGAAAGAGGTAAAAAAGAAACATTTGGATCCCTTGGAATAATTTACGCAATACTAGCGATTGGTTTATTAGGATTTATTGTATGAGCTCACCATATATTTACAGTTGGAATAGATGTCGATACTCGAGCTTACTTTACTTCAGCTACAATAATTATTGCAATTCCAACAGGAATTAAAATTTTTAGTTGATTAGCTACTCTTCATGGAACCCAAATTAATTATTCTCCAACCTTATTATGATCATTAGGATTTGTATTTCTATTTACAGTAGGGGGATTAACAGGAGTAATTTTAGCAAATTCATCAATTGATATTGTATTACATGATACTTATTATGTAGTTGCCCATTTTCATTATGTTTTATCTATAGGAGCTGTTTTTGCTATTATAGCAGGATTTATTCATTGATACCCTTTATTTACAGGACTATTAATAAATAATCAATGACTTAAAATTCAATTTGGTATTATATTTGTAGGAGTAAATTTAACATTTTTTCCTCAACATTTTTTAGGATTAGCCGGAATACCTCGTCGATACTCTGACTACCCCGATATTTATTTAACTTGAAATGTTATTTCAACTATCGGATCTACTATATCATTTTTAGGAATTATTTATTTTATTTATATTATTTGAGATAGTATAATTATAAAACGAACTTCTATTTACCCTATTCAATTAAATTCTTCAATTGAATGATTTCAAAATTTGCCTCCGGCTGAACACAGTTATAATGAATTACCTATTATTATAAATTAATAAATTTCTATTATGGCAGAAAAATGTAATGGCCTTAAACCCCATATATAAAGAATATATCTTTTTTTAGAAAAAATTAGTTAAATAAATAACCTTAGTATGTCAAACTAAAATTATCAATAATTGATATTTTTTAAAATGTCAATAATTAGTAATCACCCCTATCATTTAGTTGATTTTAGACCATGACCTTTAACTGGAGCTATTGGAACAATATCTTTAGTTAGAGGCTTAACTATATGGTTCCATCAATATAGCATAACTTTAATTTTATTAGGGTCTTTAATTACTTTTTTAACAATATATCAATGATGACGAGATATTTCTCGAGAAGGAACTTTCCAAGGACTTCATACATTTACAGTAACCTTAGGATTACGATGAGGAATAATTTTATTTATTATTTCTGAAATTTTTTTCTTTATTTCTTTTTTTTGAGCATTTTTCCATACAAGATTATCCCCTACTATTGAATTAGGGGCTATTTGACCCCCTATTGGAATTATTCCTTTTAACCCTTTTCAAGTTCCCTTATTAAATACAGCTATTTTATTGACTTCAGGGGTTACAATTACTTGAGCCCATCATAGAATTATAGAAAACAATCATTCTCAAACAACTCAAGGACTATTTTTTACTGTTATTTTAGGAATTTACTTCTCCATTCTTCAAGCTTATGAGTATATTGAAGCCTCCTTTACCATCAGAGATGCTATTTATGGAACTACATTTTATATGGCAACAGGATTTCATGGATTACATGTACTAATTGGTACTTCTTTTTTATTAATTTGTTTAATTCGGCATATAAATAATCATTTTTCTTCACATCATCATTTTGGCTTTGAAGCTGCTGCATGATATTGACACTTTGTTGATGTAGTTTGATTATTTTTATATATTTCTATTTACTGATGAGGTAATTAATTAAAATTATATAGTATATCACAGTATATTTGATTTCCAATCATAAGGACTAACTTAATTAGTATAATTAAAATATAAGGATTATAGTTAATTATAACATTTAATTTGCAATTAAAAAGTATTGATTTAATCAATTTATCTTAATTAACTGCATTTCTAAGAAATAAGTAGATCAAGAAAAAGCTGCTAACTTTTTACTTTAATGGTTAAAATCCATTTATATTTCTAATAATATTTTTAATTTTATTATTACCTCTTGAAGTCTAATATTAAATTATACATTTATTCAACTTAAACATCCTTTAGCTTTAGGTATTTCTCTCTTAATTCAAACATTTTTTATTTGTTTAATTGTAGGAACAACATCTAAAACTTTTTGATTTTCTTATACAATATTTCTTATTTTCTTAGGAGGAATATTAATTCTTTTTGTTTACATAACTTCATTAGCCTCAAATGAAATATTTTCATTCTCTTTTAAATTATTAATATATAATATCTTACTATTAATAAATCTATATGTTATTCTATATATTAGTGATAAAATAATAATTTCTTCTTTCATACATAACATAGAAAATATAATAATAAATGAATATTCTTTTAATACTGAAAATTCAATTAATCTTAATAAATTATATAACTACCCCACTAATATAATTACTATCATAATAATTAGATATTTATTTGTAACCCTAATTGCTATTGTAAAAATAACTAAAATTTTTAAAGGATCTTTACGATCAAATTTTTAAACTTTAATAAAATTGTTATTAAATTATATATATATATATTTAATTAAAGACCAAAATACAACTCTTATTTAAAATATTAATGAACTTGAAAAATTCAACTTTAAAGTAGTATATTAAAAAATAAATTAATATAAAATTAAAACCTGATTTTTATTTAAAAAATTCATTTTAATAAAAATAAAAATTATATTATAATCACAATAATATAAAGTTAATGAACTTGAACAAGTATATGTTTTGAAAACATAAAATAAAAAATAAAATTTTTTATTAACTTTTATTTTATCAGTAATAATCATTAATAACATTCAAATTATAAAATATTTAATATATTTAAGATCTGGTCCTTTCGTACTAAGATATTTCAATTTTTAAAGATAGAAACCAACCTGGCTTACACCGGTTTGAACTCAGATCATGTAAGAATTTAAAGGTCGAACAGACCTAAACTTTGAACTTCTACACCCAAAAATAACTCTTAATCCAACATCGAGGTCGCAATCTTTTTTGTCGATAAGAACTCTTAAAAAAAATTACGCTGTTATCCCCAAGGTAACTTAAAATTTTAATCAATAAAATTGGATCAATTAATCATATATTAATGTATTAAAAATAATAAAAGTTTTATAAATTTTATTGTCACCCCAACAAAATATTAAAAATAAATTTTACTTTAATTAATTCTGAATAAATTAAATCTACTCAATATAAAGCTCTATGGGGTCTTCTCGTCTTTTAAAAATATTTTAACCTTTTAATTAAAAAGTTAAATTTTATACTAAATTTTTAAGAGACAGCTAATACTATGTCCAACCATTCATACGAGCCTTCAATTAAAAGACTAATGATTATGCTACCTTTGCACGGTCAAAATACCGCGGCCCTTTAATAATAAATCAGTGGGCAGGTTAGACTTTAAATAAAATTCAAAAAGACATGTTTTTGATAAACAGGCAAGTAAAAAATTTGCCGAGTTACTTATAAAAACCTAACATTAAAATTAATATTAATTTAATTATAGAATATACTAATTTTATCATTATATCTTAAAATACTTAATTTTTAATTAAATTTTTAATAAAAAAATTAAATTAAAATAAATTTTTTATTATAAAAATATATTATAACATAATTTTTATTATTGAATACTATTAATCCTATAATATTTTATAAATTATTTAAAAGATTATAAAAATATATTTTAAAGATTATCCCTTAAAATATTAAAATTTATATAAATAAAATATTTTTAACAAATAAATTATTATAAAATTTTTAAATTAAATTTATTTCTTAAAAAACTAGATATCATAAAGAACGAATAACGTTTCATTTCTAAAAATAAATTATAAATAATTATGCAACATTAAATTAAATAAATTTTTAGATCTCTTTAATTCGAGAAAAATAAAATATAATATTAATTATTTAATAAACCCTGATACACAAGGTACAATAAATTAAATTTTCTTTAAATTTAATAATTTTTCAAAATATTTCAATGATCTTTTTCAATACAAATTAACTATAATAAATATTATTTTTTCTTTATAAAATAAAAACTCAAGTCTATTTCAAATTATTTTTTTTAATGACTTAAAAGAAGTTATTTAAAAATTAATAAATAATTACTAATAATAATTTTCATCATTCTAGGAACACCTTCCGGTACCCCTACTATGTTACGACTTATCTCATTTTAATAATGAGAGCGACGGGCGATATGTACATATTTTAGAGCTAAAAATCAAATAATTTATCTTTATTATTTTACTATTAAATCCACTTTTAATTAAATAATTTCAATTTAACAGCCATATAAATAATTTTATTGTAACACACCGAAACCTTAATTATAAGCTGCACCTTGACCTGACATTCTTTTTATTAAAAATTAAGAAAATTATTTCTTTTTAAAGATATTCTTTGACGGCGGTATACATACTTAATAAAATTAAGAAAGGTACAATGTGGATTATCAATTACAAGGCAGGTTCCTCTAAATAGACTAAAATACCGCCAAATTTTTTAAATTTAAAGAATATATCTAAGAATAATCTAGTAAAGTTTATTATAATTTAAATAATAGGGTATCTAATCCTAGTTTAAAATTAAATTTTGTTAGCTTAAATATTTTAATTTTTTAATAAAATAATAATTTTTTAAAATTTCACTTAATAAAAAATATTATCAACTATATAAAAATTAAATTTTAATTTAACTTAAAACTAATAATATTTATTTGTATTTTTTGTTTAACCGCGACTGCTGGCACAAATTTTGTCAATACTAATTAAAATTACTAATTCAAAATCTCTTTAATAATTAATACTAATTACTGCGAATATAAAATATAAATAAAAGTTATTAAACCTTTTATTTTTTCTAGAAAATTCTTACATATAAAATAATATAAAAATAAAAATCTTTTGTTAAAATAAAACAATTTTTTTTAAAAAAATAAGTTAATAAAACTACTGGGTTCATACCCCATTTATAAGGACTTCAATCCTTTTTTTTTAATTTTTAAAAATTCAACTATAATTATATTCTATATAACATTAATTATAAGCACTTTCATTGTCATCTCTTCTAATTCCTGATTAAGAGCTTGAATTGGTCTTGAAATTAATCTATTATCTTTTATCCCATTAATAATCAATAAGTCTAATTTAATATCTGCTGAAGCTTCATTAAAATATTTTTTGACCCAAGCTTTAGCCTCATCTTGTCTTATCTTTTCAGTATTATTAACAATAGTAAATATAAACTTAATTAGAAATATAGATATAAATTTTATAAACCTAATAATTAATTCTACCCTACTATTAAAAATAGGAGCTGCTCCTTTCCATTTCTGATTTCCTGAAGTAATAGAAGGGCTAAGTTGATTAAATAATGGTATCTTAATAACTTGACAAAAAATTGCTCCTATAATGTTAATCTATTATTGTTTTAGAATTAATTTTATTATTTTCATTATTATTATATCTAGATTAATGGGATCTTTATTAGGGCTTAATCAAACATCCTTACGAAAAATTATAGCCTATTCCTCAATCAATCATATCGGATGATTATTAGCCGGAATTTTAATTAACCAAAGAACTTGAATAATTTATTTTTTGCTTTACTCTTTTTTATCTATAACAATTGTAATTTTATTTAATTTTATACAAATCTTTCATATTAATCAAACTTTCTCTATAAAAATAAGTCATCCGATTATAAAATTCTCTATTTTTTCATCATTTTTATCCTTAGGGGGCTTACCTCCATTTTTAGGATTTTTACCCAAATGAATCATTATTCAAAATTTAATTATAATTAATCAACCTTTATTAGTATTAATAATAGTAATATTAACTTTAATTACTTTATTTTTTTATTTACGAATTAGATTCTCTGCTTTAATATTAAACTATAATATATCTATATGAAGTATAAAAATAAATTATAAAAATATAAATTTATTACTTAATTTAAGAATAGCCTTTATTTCTATTTTTGGCTTATTAATAATTAATTTAATATACACTGTTATGTAACTTTAATTTTTAAATTAAAAGTTTTAAGTTAATTAAACTAATGACCTTCAAAGTCATAAATAAAAAAAATTTTTTAAACTTTAAATAAGGTGCCTGATAAAAGGATTATCTTGATAGGATAAATCATATAATTTTATATTATACTTATTAATAATAATGGCAACTTGAGCAAATTTAAATCTACAAGATAGAGCCTCTCCTTTAATAGAACAATTAAATTTTTTTCATGATCATTCATTATTAATTTTAACTATAATTACAATTTTAGTAAGATACCTTATAATTATGCTTTTTTATAATAAATTTACAAATCGATATTTATTATCGGGACAATTAATTGAAATTATTTGAACTATTTTACCTGCAATTGTTTTAATTTTTATCGCGCTACCCTCTTTACGACTATTATACTTATTAGATGAAATTAATAATCCTAATATTACATTAAAAACAATTGGTCATCAATGGTACTGAAGATATGAATATTCTAATTTTTTAAATTTAAGCTTTGATTCCTATATAATTCCCTTTAATGAATTAAACACTAATGGATTCCGATTATTAGATGTAGATAATCGAATTATTTTACCTATTAATACACAAATTCGTATTTTAGTATCTGCTGCAGATGTTTTACATTCTTGAACCATCCCTGCCTTAGGGGTAAAAGTAGATGCCACACCAGGCCGATTAAATCAAACTAATTTTATAATAAATCGAGCTGGTTTATTTTACGGACAATGTTCTGAAATTTGTGGAGCAAATCATAGATTTATACCTATTGTTATTGAAAGAACCCCAACGAATTTTTTTATTAAATGAATTTTAATAATATATTCCACATCATTTAATGACTGAAAGCAAGTAATGGTCTCTTAAACCATATAATAGTAATTTAGCAATTACTTTAAATGACTTAAATCCCTCAAATATCTCCTTTAAAATGATTAACCCTTTTTATAATATTTTCTTTTATTTTATTATTATTTAATATTATAAATTATTTTATTTATCATAATCCATATATTAATAATCTTAATTTAAAAAAAAATATCTTTAACACAACAATACCTTGAAAATGATAACTAACTTATTTTCTGTATTTGACCCATCTACAAATATCTTTAATATATCTTTAAATTGATTAAGAACATTTTTAGGATTATTAATAATTCCTTCTATATTTTGATTTATCCCTTCACGGTATCAATTAATTTGAAATAAAACTTTAATTACATTACATAATGAATTTAAAATTTTATTAGAGCCAAATAATCATAATAGAAGATCCTTCATTTTTATTTCACTATTTACTATAATTCTTTTTAATAATTTTCTAGGTCTTTTTCCCTATATTTTTACAAGAACAAGACATCTAACTTTTACATTATCTTTAGCTCTTCCTTTATGAATAAGTTTTATAATCTATGGGTGATTAAATAATACACAATATATATTTGCTCATCTAGTTCCTCAAGGAACCCCCGCTATTCTTATACCTTTTATAGTATGCATTGAAACAATTAGTAATATTATTCGACCTGGAACACTAGCCGTCCGATTAGCTGCAAATATAATTGCAGGACATTTACTATTAATTTTATTAGGAAACACTGGATCCTCTTTATCTTATTACATTTTAAATTTATTAATTATAGCTCAAATTATACTATTAATTTTAGAAGCAGCAGTTGCTATTATTCAATCTTATGTATTTGCTGTTTTAAGTACTTTATATTTTAGAGAAGTTAATTAAACTTAAACCAAAAAATTTTTTCATTATCCCTTATAGGAATATTTATTTTAATTTTATCAATTATTGTTATATTTTTAGCTTCATTATTATCAAAAAAAATAATCATAGACCGAGAAAAAAGATCTCCATTTGAATGTGGCTTTGATCCCATAGAAACTCCTCGATTACCTTTTTCATTACAATTTTTTTTAATTGCAATTATTTTTTTAATTTTTGATGTAGAAATTGCAATTATTTTACCTATAATTATAGTAATAAAAATATCAAATTTAATAATTTGAACACTAACAAGAACATTTTTTATTTTAATTTTACTGATTGGAATTTATCATGAATGAAATCAAGGAGCCTTACAATGAAATAATTAAAAATTTATAAATTTCTTTCAAAATATGAAGTAATAATTACAATTAGTTTCGACCTAATAATAAATACTTTTGTATTCTTATTTTTAATTGAAGCCAAAAAGAGGCCTATCTTTGTTAATGATAAAATTGAATAATAAATTCCAATTAAAATTATTATAAGTTAAAATAAACTATTACTTTTTCAAAGCAACAATAAAATACTTTTTTTAATAATTTTATTTAAGAATTAAAATAATTTCACTAACATCTTCAATGTTATACTCTAAATATAAGCTACTTAAATTTAAATAATTAATTATGAATAAACCCAACTAAAAGAATAACCCATAAAATAAAACCTATAAAATAAGTTTTTAAACTATTATTCTGTAAAACTTGTATCAACATAGAATAATTTTTTAAAGAAAAATATAATAATTGCCCCCCAAAATATTCACTTCAACCATAATCAAAATTTTTTATTGCCTTTAATCCTAAATATAAAGGAATATAATTAATTCCAATTGTAGAAATATAAGGCATATATCATATTGACCCTAAATAATATCTTAATTTATATATTATTAAATTATTTATAACAATAAAAATTTTTGGAACATAATATCCAATTAACCCCCCTATAAAACAAACTATTAAAATTAAAAATTTTAATAGAGGCTCTAAACAAATTATATTTGGAATAGGGAACATTAATCATCTTAAAACCCCACCCCCAATAATAACTGTGATTAACAAACCTGCTATACTTTTAAGTATAATTCAACTTTCATCATTTAAAGAATGTAAAGAAGATCTATTAAAATCCCCTGTTAAAGAATAATAAACTATTCGTATGGAATAACAAACTGTTAATCCAGTAGAAAAAAAATAAAGAAAAAAACTAAACAAATTAATATAGGATATAGAAACTATATCTAAAATTAAATCTTTAGAATAAAACCCAACTAAAAAGGGCATTCCACATAAAGACAATTTAGAAACTCTTAAACACATAGAAGTTACCGGTATAGATAAAACTAAACCCCCTATTAATCGAATATCCTGAGAATTTTTTATATTATGAATAATAGATCCCGCACATATAAATAATAAAGCCTTAAATAAAGCATGAGTTAATAAATGAAAAAAAGCTAAATTAGGTAACCCTATTGCAAGAATTCTAATCATTAATCCTAGTTGACTTAATGTTGAAAGAGCAATAATTTTTTTTAAATCAAATTCAAAATTTGCACCACACCCTGCTATAAACATAGTTAATCCAGAAATAATTAATAAAAAAGAACTTATATAAGTATCTACAAATAAAATATTAAATCGAATCAATAAATAAACTCCTGCAGTAACTAAAGTAGATGAATGAACTAAAGCAGACACAGGGGTAGGAGCCGCTATAGCTGCAGGTAGTCAAGATGAAAAAGGTATCTGAGCTCTTTTTGTTATTGCTGCTAAAATCATTAAACACCCAATTAAATTTATCTCATAGTCATATTTTATATATTCAATATAAAAAATATATCTTCAACTACCATAATTTAATATTCAAGCAATCGCAATTAAAAAAGCAACATCCCCAATACGATTTGATAATGCAGTTAATATTCCTGCATTATAAGATTTAATATTTTGAAAATAAATTACTAAACAATAAGATACTAATCCAAGCCCATCTCAACCTAATAAAATTCTAATTAAATTAGGACTAATAATTAATAACATTATAGATAAAACAAATATTAAAATTAATAAAATAAATCGATTAATATTAAAATCAGAATGTATATAATCTTTACTATAATAAATTACTAAAGAAGAAATTAATAATACAAAAGATATAAATAATAATCTTATTCAATCAAATAAAAAAGTTATTAATAAAGAACAAGAGTTTAACGTTAAAATATCCCATTCAATAAAATAAACAAGATTATTAAATAAACATAATAATCTTAAATAAAATAAAGAAATTCTAAATAAAAATAAACTTCCAAAACTAATAGAACAAATTGAATTAAATAACATAATTTAAAATGAACTATAATCCATATATTTGACACCACAAATCAAAATTTTCATTAAATTATTTAAATAAAAGTTATTAATTAAATTCAATATAAAAAAAAATCTCTTTTTAAAATTAAAATATTTAAAGGAAATCAATGCAAAAATAATATTAAATATTCTCGACTATATCCTCTAGAAAAAGAAAATAATCCAGAATATAAATTTCCATGCTGACTATAAGAATATAAATAAAGAGTATAAACAGCTCTAAAAAAAGACATTAAAGATAATATAATTATTGAAATTCAAGATCAACTAATAATACTATTTAATAACTTAATTTCTCCTAATAAATTTAATGAAGGAGGAGCTGCTATATTTATAGAACATAACAAGAATCATCAAAAAGCTATACTAGGTATAAAATTTAATAGGCCTTTATTAAGAAATAATCTACGTCTACCAAATCGCTCATAAGAAATATTAGCTAAACAAAACAATCCAGAAGAACATAACCCATGAGCAATTATTAAAATATAAGAACCTCTTAATCCTCAAATTGTTAAAGTTATTAAACCACTAATAACAATTCTTATATGTACTACAGAAGAATAAGCAATTAAAGCTTTTAAATCAGTTTGTTGTAAACAAACCAAACTTATTAAAAACCCCCCAACTAAACTAATTCTCAGTCATGCAAAATTATATTTTAAATTAATATAAGATAAAAAAGGCATTACTCGTAATAATCCATAACCCCCTAATTTTAATAAAATCCCAGCTAAAATTATAGACCCTGAAACAGGAGCTTCTACATGAGCCTTAGGTAACCATAAATGAACTATAAACATAGGTATTTTAACCAAAAAAGCAAAAATTATTCTAATATAAATAAATCTAGAAATTAAATTTATTTTTCTTAATATAAATATATCTATAGTAAATTTTATATTATAAATATAAAAAATACCAATTAATATGGGTATAGATGCTATTAAAGTATAAAATAATAGATAAATACCCGCCTGTAAACGTTCTGGCTGATACCCCCATCCTAAAATTAAAAATAAAGTTGGAATTAAACTACCCTCAAAAAATAAATAAAATATAAAAATTCTTATAGAACTAAAAGTTAAATACAATAAAATTAAAAGAATCAAAACAAAAAAAACAAAAAAAGATTTATAATTATTAGTTGAATTAATTAACTCTCTTGATATTAATATTAAACAACAAATTCATAATCTTAATAAAATTAAACCATAAGAAAATAAATCACATCCTATAAAATAACTTAAACCTATTCAATAATTTCTAAAATAATTATAACAAATAAAAAAGAAAGAAATTAAAAACAAATAACTTTGAAAAATTCAATAAAATTGATTTAATCAGCATAAAGGAATTATAAAAACTAATATAAATAAAAACTTTAACATTATAAAATACCAAAAGATTGAAAATAATCATTACCATGAGTTCGAATTATTGTAATAAGAATAGAAATTCCTAAAACTCCCTCACAAACTCTTATTACTAAAAATAATACACAAAAATAAGTCTCACTTTGAAATAAATTTAAAATCAAAAAAATAAATAAAAATAAACTTAAAACAATAAATTCTAAACTTAATAAAGTAATTAATAAATGTTTTCGATTAGAAATAAAAACTAAAATACCTGAAAAAAATAAAATAAAAGATAATCTTCAATAAATTAATAATAACATTAATCCTACAAATTTAGTTTTAATAGTTTAAAAAAAACAATGGTCTTGTAAATCATAATTAAAGAATATTTCATTTTAAAACTCAAAAAAAAAGTAAACACTTTATCATTAATCTCCAAAATTAACATTTTAACTTAAACTATTTTATGAAATTTAATAAATGTCAAATAAATCATTACGATCAAGTCATCCACTATTTAAAATTATTAATAATGCTTTAATTGATTTACCAACTCCCTCTAACATCTCTAGATGATGAAATTTTGGATCTTTATTAGGAATTTGCTTAATCACTCAAATTTTAACAGGTTTATTTTTAGCTATACATTATACCGCAAATATTGAAATAGCCTTTAATAGAATTATTCATATTTGTCGAGATGTAAATTATGGCTGACTTCTACGAACATTACATGCAAATGGAGCTTCTTTTTTTTTTGTTTGTCTTTATATACACATTGGACGTGGAATTTATTATAACTCTTATTTATATAAAATAACATGAATAGTAGGAGTTTTAATTCTTTTTTTAGTTATAGCAACAGCTTTCATAGGATATGTATTACCCTGAGGACAAATATCTTTTTGAGGAGCTACAGTTATTACCAATCTATTATCTGCTATTCCATATTTAGGAAGAATACTAGTAGAATGAATTTGAGGAGGATTTGCAGTAGATAATGCAACTCTTACTCGATTTTTTACTTTTCATTTCATATTACCTTTTATTGTTCTAGCTTTTATAATAGTACATTTATTATTTCTTCATCAAACAGGATCTAATAATCCACTAGGATTAAATAGCAACAATGATAAAATTCCATTTCACCCATACTTTACCTTTAAAGATATTTTCGGATTTATCATCTTATTAATAACTCTAACAATATTAACCTTAATTAGCCCATACCTTCTAGGAGACCCTGATAATTTTATTCCTGCTAATCCTGTAGTAACTCCAGTACATATTCAACCAGAATGATATTTTTTATTTGCTTATGCTATCCTACGATCCATCCCTAATAAATTAGGAGGAGTTATTGCTCTTGTTTTATCAATTGCTATTTTGTTTATTTTACCTTTTACTAATAAACAAAAATTTCAAGGAATTCAATTTTATCCAATCAATCAATTTATATTTTGATCTTTATTAATAATTATAATTTTATTAACCTGAATTGGAGCTAAACCAGTTGAACCACCATATATCTTAACAGGACAAATTTTAACTGTTTTATATTTTTTATATTATATTATAAACCCAATAATATCTAAATTATGAGATACTTTACTAAAATAATAACATATTTAATTAAATATTATTGATTATAAAAATAATAAATCCAATATTAAATAAAAGATAATTTAATGAAATAGGCAAATAACTTTTCCAAGCTAAGTATATTAATTTATCATAACGATACCGTGGAAGAGTTCCTCGAACCCAAATAAATAAAAAAGATAATAAAGTCAATTTAAAAAAATAAGTAATAGAATAAATATTACCTCCTAAAAATATAATAATAAATAAAGCTCTTATAAATAGAATACTAGAATATTCTGCCAAAAAAATTAAAGCAAATCCTCCTCCTCTATATTCTACATTAAACCCAGAAACTAATTCAGATTCTCCCTCAGCAAAATCAAAAGGAGTTCGATTAGTTTCAGCCAAAGAAGTTACAAACCAAATCCCAGCTAAAGGAAAACTAATAAATAAAAATCATAAATTAATTTGATAATATAAAAAAAATATTATATTATAACCTATAATCAAAAAAATTATAGATAATAAAATTAAAAATAATCTAACTTCATAAGAAATAGTTTGAGCAACAGCTCGAATACCTCCTAATATAGCATAATTAGAATTAGAAGATCACCCAGCAATTATAACACTATAAACCCCTAAGCTTATACAAGACAAAAAAAACAAAATCCCTAAATTAAAAGAATACATCTTAAAATAAAAAGGAAAACATAACCAAATTAATAAAGATAAAAATAAAGAAAAAATTGGCGAAAAATAATATATAAAATAATTAGATATTAAAGGATTTGTTTGTTCTTTACTAAATAATTTAATAGCATCTCTAAAAGGCTGTAAAATTCCTAAAAATCCCACTTTATTGGGCCCTTTACGAATTTGAATATAGCCTAATCCTTTACGTTCTAATAAAGTTAAAAAAGCAACTCTCACTAAAACAAAAATAATAAGAAAAATTCTATTAAAAAAAGGAATAATTAATTCAATATAATACATTTATTAACTGTAATAATAAATTACATAATCAAACTCTAAAATTGAAACAATATTCTGCCAAATTAATATCACTATAACTTGATTTTCACAAATTTCATTTTAATGTAAATAAAATTATTAAATTTATAGAGTTTAATATATTATACATAATAGCAATCAAACTAATTCTAATAATATCAAAAATTATTGTGACAATACACTAAAGTATATTTTTTTTAAAAAAAGAATCTCAAATATTTATTAAATTATAAATAATATTTTATACTATTTTTAATAAATAATATTTTATACTATTTTTAATAAATAATATTTTATACTATTTTTAATAAATAATATTTTATACTATTTTTAATAAATAATATTTTATACTATTTTTAATAAATAATATTTTATACTATTTTTAATAAATAATATTTTATACTATTTTTAATAAATAATATTTTATACTATTTTTAATAAATAATATTTTATACTATTTTTAATAAATAATATTTTATACTATTTTTAATAAGTAAATATTTGCTAATAATATATAAACTAAATTTAAAATTTTAACATTTTAAATTAAAATTTAAACTAAATAAAATTTTTACACTAATAAACTTAGGAGAGATATAATACCATAAAATATTTTATGGTATATAAATGATTTTATAATATGTAAACATTTAGTTTACTTTAAAATAATCCCATCTTATATAAAATTTTATAGGACTTTAAAGTTTAATAAATAATTAAAAATAAAATAAAATATTAATATTATTTTTTTTTTCAAGTAAAGATACAATACATGGCATATAGATAATTTATCCATTAATAAATTATTTAGTCATTAAAATGACATGTGAGCAAATCATTTATATAATAGTCATTTTTAACCCTTTTTTTGGCCATTTTTTGGCCTTTTTTGGCCATTTTTGGTCATTTTTTGGCCATTTTTTGGTCATTTCCCCCAATTTTTTTTTTAAATATAAATTCTAAAGGATTAATAAATCATTAAGAAGTAACTTTTGAAGACAAAAAAAATCCTCAATTTTAGAAAATTTTGAGTTTAGAAAAATATTTTTTTTTAAGTTAAATTCATGAACTAATTGAAAAGAAAAATTTATAAAA